AGAGTCAAAGAGATAAAGAAAAAGTTACGGAAGTGATAACTCCTATATAGTTTTATACAAGCCTTAATCTATTATTTTTTTTTTATTTCCTTAATTAATTTGATTTCGTTTGATTAGAGTGAAACTCCTTAAAAACCCCCGCTTTCTTTAAAATATCCTGAACCGTTTCTGTAGGTTGAGCACCTTTCTCAAGGAAATATAGAATAGCAGGAACATTTAAATAAGTTTGATTCTTTATCGGATCATAAAAACCCACTTTCCGAAGATCTCGTCCTTCTCTTCGGGACCGAACATCAATTGCAACGATTCGATAGACGGCTCATTGGGATAGATGTAAAAAAGTAACCCCCCCTCGAAACGTATAAGAAGTTTTCTCCTCGTACGGCTCATTCAAAATAATTTTTAGTTCTACTTAATGTATAGAATCACAAATGGGTCTATAAAAAAATGGTTGAAATCCCCCCTTTTTATTCTTACTTCCTTAAAAAAAATCATTTGTACTCATAACTCAAGTTAGATAACTCTCCAGTGGCTTAAAGGAAAATATTTAAGCATTTCATTTATTGAGTGGTCTTGAAACCTCTCTTTTTTGTTTCTTTTATTTCAAATCTATTTGAATTTTTATTATGGTACAATTATGGAAACAATGGAAAAGATCTTTTCTTGTTTTGGGATCCTTTAATCTTTGTTTTAAATCATTGGGTTTAGACATAACTTCGGTGATTCTTAATCCTTTCAAAATGGCAGCAACATACCTTTTTTTGCGATTGATTTCTAATAAAGAATCATAGAAAGGGTTGATTCTCATATAATAAACTTTGTATGGAAAGAATTTTTTCAATTCCAACAAATTTTATTTTAGATTGAAAACGCGAAACCCTTTCAATTTCTCTATCAACGATATACTTACGAAGTTCTTCCAATTTATTGATTGGCATTAACCATAGACCTTTGCCCCTGAGAAATGAATCAATAATTTCTACTCGAGCTCCATCATCGACTATTTCCATTACAACCCGATGGGTTTGTAGTGAAACAGAATAAATGATGTCGAGTCAAGAGCACCTTCATTCTTATATAAAATGGTGGATGTAAAAATCCACAATGGATCATGTCTTTCAAGTCGCACGTTGCTTTCTACCACATCGTTTCAAACGAAGTTTTACCATAACATTTCTCTAATTTGGAACCGGTATGGAATTGATTCAATTATGGAATCGTGAATAATCATTGGTTCATTCGCTACATAGTACTCTATCACTTTTCATCTAGATAGATGGATAGAAATTTTTCTGAAGAGGTTTTAGCACGAATTCAACGTAACTCCAATTTTTTTTTATTGTATAGTATAAATAAAAGATTTTTTTTTTAATTATCAAAATTATTATATTCTAAAAATATAAATAAAAAAGGAATAATTTAAATTTTTTGTCGTTTATTTTTATGAAATGAATAAAAAAGACTGATGGGAGGGAAGACTTGAGTCCTTATTATTTCTATTCTTATTTTCTCAAATCGCTATTAAAGAATAGTTCCTATCTTATAGATATTCTGTGTTAAATATGGTTTAAATATTGAAATTTGCCTTTTTCAATTTAAGAAATCCTAAAATTTTTGTTTCACAACGAAAAAAAAACGACTCTCACTGAAATAGAACTATAGAGCAATAATAATATATACATATAGACTATGCATTTCCTAGTTTTATATACGTATTTTCATATTTTGTTTAACTTAATATTTCAGTAATATTTCGATAAATTTTCTGGGAATCAAAAAAAAAATAAGAATTGTATTCTATTCAATATTAGACCTTTAAACATAAATAGAAAGTTGTTCGCAAGAATCTTATTCTAATCAAATTTAGATTATTTAGAATGGAATAGGGTCTGGGACGGAAGGATTCGAACCTCCGAATACCGGGATCAAAACCCGTTGCCTTACCACTTGGCCACGCCCCATTAAAATTTCTATTCGACACTAATAAAGAATAATGCTGGTATTAGTTGATAGTCAATTCTAATACAAATAAATATCGAATTTAGAAAATATATTCTTACTAAGATTTTTATATGTGTATATATAGAATAAAATTTAATTTATTGATCATTATATATAATTCAATTAAGATATTGTATGAAAGTCGAATTTCTTCTATTCCATTTGAGAATGGGAGGGTTTTTGGTTGGGTGAATTCAAAGACAAAGAAGAATTTTTTCTACCTTACTTTCTTCTTTTTGACTTCATATCAATAACTCAATCAAAATTCAATTATCTCCAAGAACAAAATGTCTGTTATGCTTAATATCTTTAGTTTGATCTGTATTAATTCGGTTCTTTATTCGAGTCATTTTGTCTTCGCCAAATTGCCGGAGGCCTATGCTTTTTTGAATCCGATTGTAGATGTTATGCCAGTCATACCTCTGTTTTTTTTTCTCTTAGCCTTTGTTTGGCAAGCTGCTGTAAGTTTTCGCTGAGATCTTGAATATTATATCCTATA